AATTAAAAACTGTTTTCGCCTACTTGCTGCATCAAAAACTAAATCACAAGCTTCTGATAAAAAACGAGCAGTTTTAGTAAGATTTGTAATATGAATACCTTTACGCTTGGCAGAAATATAAGGTGCCATCCTAGGATTCCATTTCCTAGTACCATGACCAAAATGAACTCCCGCTTCCATCATCTCTTCCAAATTGATATTCCAATACCTTCTTGTCATTTCTCCCCCCCACTTCCGCTTTTTTTTTTTTTCAAAAAAAAAAGCGACGAGGTTGCCCTGAACTAAATAATTGTTCCGATGGAACCTTTTCTTCTACCGGAGATTGGCCATGTGGATGTCGATACACAATCCAAACCCCTACCCTCTATTCGTTATTATCTTTTTTTCGATTACCCAAAAAAATGACCATAAATAAAGAGTTTTTTGAATTTTAATTAAAAAAAAAAGTATGAATCCACTTTTAGGAATCATTAAATCCTCGAAATGATTGTTCTGATGTATCATGAAACTTCTTTGAAATGGAAGAATCAAATAATTCTCTGTGGTGGAACAAAATATCTCCGATTTCCCCCTCGAAAAAATGCTTCTTTTTGGTTTTCAAAGGAATGTTCTTATGTTGCCTTGAACGATGCACTAATCCTTTGAATCCGGTACCAACGGGTATCATCCCTCCTATAACAACGTTCTCTTTTAGGCCTTTCAACCAATCGATACGGCCCCGGAGAGCAGCTTTGGCTAAAACTCGAGCAGTTTCTTGAAAACTCGCTTCAGATATGAAACTTTGAGTATTCAAAGATGCCCTTGTTATTCCCAATAGGATGGCGCGGTAACAGATCGATTCTTCCAAAGCGCGCCCCGTTCGCGCCGCTCGCAACAATCCAATTAGTTCTCCAGGTAAAAAAACATTAGACATTCCATCCTCTGAAACCAACACCTTTGATGTTATTTGGCGTACAATAATTTCTATGTGCCTATTATGGATTTGCACCCCCTGGGATCGATAAACCTTTTGGATCTTATTAACCAAAGATATACGACTTTGCACTATAGTTAGTTCAGCCCCAATCAAGAATCCCCAAGGAATTCCAAGAATTTTTTTTATATGCTCGTTCCAACCCTCAATTCTTTTTTCTAGGTTCATCGATATTGAATCAATTGAACGCACTTCTAACACTTGTTCCACTTTTGGAAGACCCTGCGTTATATCACCGGATCTCGATTTTTCATATATAAATGTAACTAATGTATCTCCTTCGTAAAGGATTTCTCCATAATGACCATGAACAGTTGCTCCTGGAGTGGCCAAATAAGGCTTGGCGTATCTTATTACTACAGAGTCAACTTGAACAATCAAAACTTGACCCGATTTGAGATGGGGTCCGTTTTTGGATATACATACATTTTCACAAATAAACTGTCCAAGACTAATTATTGTGGATCTTTCTTCAAAATAATTATGATAATAATTATGATGGAGAAAATACCAATTCAAATTGAATGAATTCAAAACGATGTTACTGCATGAATCGGGATTCAAAATTCTCCCATTTTCATCCATTAAATAATAGTTAATTACTTGAAAAGTCTGTTTTAAATTTTCAAGTTGCAAATATTTAGTTACCAAAATAGGATTATGAGTTATTAAATAGTAAAATGAATAAAAATTCACAAATTGAAGGACTGTTCCTAAAGGGCCAATCGAATTCCTAATTTTAATTATAGGATCTTTTTTAATTGATTCTTTTATCACATTGTGATATTTTCCAGCGTTGAATGGACCCATTCGGAAACAATTAGATGATGACAAAATTATCAAAGATGGACATTCCTTATTTTTATTTAACAACGTGCGAATAGTTCCTTGATTTTGGCTAAGTAATTGTTGAATTTTTGTCTTGGAATAAAAGGGATTGCTATTGGTGTGATCTGACACATTATCTGAATCTGAGATCAATCCTGAGCCTGAGGGATCATTCCTTTTTCTGAGATACGAAATAGGGAATTTCACTAAGTCAATTCTTAGGAAATCTCGAATCAGACCATTTGTACTTACTTCAACAAAGGAAGTATGAGCCTCTTCGATAGAAGAACTTTTTTTGTCTTGGTCCCAATTCAAAATTAAACAAGTCCGAACTAATTGAATACTTGTATCAGAAATTCCCCGAATTGGTTTGCCATTTCTGTAAACAATATAATTGACAACTCGAAGTTGCATATTATCCCTTTCTTGTAACAGATCCGGGGGGAAGAGTGTTGCTAAATTTATACCGTCCAATACTTCATATGTCACTACGGGTCGAACTAAAACAAAATACTTTTTCTTAGTAGGTGTGATCCGTTGGACATAGATCCAATTTTTCCATTTTTTGGATTCCTTAGAATTTGTTTTTCCTGTTCCTGGGGGTATCAAGATGCCACTGTGTCGGGATATCTTATCTGTCTCTCCAGGAAAATGGATATCTCCAGAAAAGATTTTCAGTTCAATCCTTTTTTTTTTTCT